ACAGATCCAATTGGAACGAAATTCGAAATTGAGCAATTTTACTTAACTGAGTTAGACTTATGGAGTTTCGTATAGAATAGCAAACCAAAAAGTGATTCCATTTCGACTATTATTATGATATTAATATTCCAATACGATTGGATAACAGATACCGGTAAAATAACTAGATTCGGGATTTGATCTGTTCGATGAGCTAAAGTAAAGACCTAATCATCAGAAACAATCAATATAATCAATAGAAAGTTGATTTTTTTAGCATGTAGTTTTTTTTGTGACTTGAATTGTTAAGCTCAAAGCAAAATAGTTTGCATAGAAGAGATAGATTTTTAGCTATTTTTGGTAGTAGAGTTCACATAATACGATTTAAGCGCATAATAAGAACATAAGATAAAGAAGGCCTTTTTTAACCCTATTAACCCTATACGGATATATATAGCTATCTATATGTGTCTCTCTTTTTATATTGCAGTTCTATCTATTCTGGACATCCCATGTCATGCCCTATCAAAAGTTCTATTTTCTCTCAGAATTATGGACAGATCAGATATTCGATTAGTTATCTGTGTAAGAATTTACAGTCTGGGGTTTACATATATTCCTAATTGTTGTTATAATTGAAATTGAGAAGGATTTTTTTTATTGAAAAGAATCAATACTGATTCCTTACTTACATATCAATTTCAATTTTCTGCTATCCCTAGCATTAGAGAAATACAATTGGAGATTCAAATCCAAGAATTGTTTATGAATTCACATTCAATAGTTAATGGTTCCAATTTGTCTCCTTTTGTGAATGAAAATTGACATTTGGTTTTTTATTTCGGGGAAGGCATTTCCATATTTTATGGTTTAAGTTTAGATAGTATATGTTTTAAGATACTATAAAAATTAATCGAAAAGATAGATCCAATCCAAATCAAAAACAAGGAAGGATTTCTTTTATTTATATTTCATTTAAATTCATTTTTCATTTCAATTCATTTAAATTTAAAGGGATTAAGATTAAAAAAATGGGATTTAAAGATGTTTCAAGATGCAAGTAAAAAGGGAAAGGGAATATTTTCGTCTCTTTTTTTTAGCACTTCGGCGACATGGCCGAGCGGTAAGGCGGGGGACTGCAAATCCTTTTTCCCCGGTTCAAATCCGGGTGTCGCCTGATTAACAAAAGACGAAAAATACCTATTATCTTATGTTTTGTTGATATAATTTGTCAAATTTGTCCACAACAGAAGAAGTCGGAGGAAAAGGACTCTTGATACTCCCTTGATTCTAAACATCTGAGGGTTCTGTTTTCTAGAGTACTGTAAATTCTTTAGGAGTCAAGGAAAGTTTATAGTAATGAAAGGAAATCCGTAAATCTTGATAGAATAGTCCGCCAAATACTTACTACTAATGTATAGGGACTGTTTCTTGATTGAATGGCGGGATAGAAAATCGAATTAGTAGTTGTGGAAAGCGCGGAAGATACTTTGTATACAAATTCATAAAAATTCTTGAGTACTTAGGAATTTAATCAATCTAATATCGATTGAATAGATAATTGGATTTTACTTATACATATCTATTCTATTTTTTTACATACATTTTGACTTTTCTATTTTTATATAACGTACAAAAAGAAATTCTTTCTTTTTGGTTTAGGTAATTCCTAGTCAAGAATGGAGTAGGTTGTCTTCAAATTGTTTTCCAGAGAAAATCGAGAAACGTTAAGGATTAGATCAAATAGAAAGGGCTATGTAAACAAAAACGAAATAGGAGTATGTAATAGATAACGATCCATTTTGATTCTAGACTTTTCGATTTTTTACTTAATGAAGAACAACAAAATAAAGACTAGGTCTTATTAATCTTATATCTTAGTCTTATTAATCTTCTATCTTAGTAAGATTTTATTAACACTTCCAACTTCCCAGGGTTTTGCCCTTATTTTGTTTTTCTTTGTCCTTGTGTTTAATCTTTTCTAATTCTACTAGCAATCCTATAAGAATTTCTTGCAATATAGAAGAATTTCTTCTAATTAATTCTATTTCTTGAATTCTTTCATCAATGGTATTGGGCAAAATCCCTTTTTTGACTCTGTGCCGGCGATTCTATTATTATTAGTATTAGTGAAGAATAATGGAAAATTTTTTTCATATTCATATAGATAGGAGACATAATTCACATGGATATAGTAAGTCTCGCTTGGGCTGCTTTAATGGTAGTCTTTACATTTTCTCTTTCACTAGTAGTATGGGGAAGAAGTGGACTCTAAGGATACTATTAATTGAGTTCAGAAATCAAACTGTACCGATTCTTTTAGAGATCGTTCTGCAAAGACTTTTTGAATTTAACTATTGAAATTGAATTCAAATTCAATTGAATTAAAAGGATCTTCATTATATTCGATTATATTCGGGTGGAGTAATGTATTCTATGAATAATATATTAATAATATATGAATAATACCCTTTTAATCTAAGATATCTTATCTTCTTCGACAAGTCACATATTGCGCACTTAGTGCTTAGTTTAGTATTTGTTTTATTATTTTAAATTTGATTTTAGAAATTGGATTTATGCTATATTTTATTGACTTGACTCATTTCATATCATGATTCAAATCTTTAAAAGATTAAAAAATCTGTGAGGTTTACTTTACTAATCTTTTTCCTCAACACCGGAAAAGGTTTTTAGAGAATTCTTTTCCTTGGATGATCTGTTAACTGCTCAATCAATTACTTCTGCCTTCTTCTTCAAAATGGTAAAAAAAGCTTTCTTTTCAAAATGGTAAAATTCAAAATGGTAAAAAAAGATTTCTTGATTTTCTTTTTTTAATATATATGTTCTTTTATTTATATGTTTATATGCCCAGACTCTTTTTTTTTCCTTTTCATTTATTTTATTCTTTCGTTAAATGCGATTCCGTAATTTCTATTGAAAATAATCAGAAATCTAGGAATTCGAATTGTAAGAGTAAGAGTTGCTTTTCGACTATTTCAGATTAATTGGAATCAACACAAATGAAGAAAAAAGAAATAGAATTGGGGCTTTATGTACATTACATAGAGATAATTGATTTCTAGATATATGAATATGGATATAAAGATGATATTCTAGATTGATCTACATTAAGTATATTTTTATTTAAGTATATATTTGTATATAGTACAACTGTATACACTAGAATAACAAAAATAGATAGTATGGTAGAAAGAAAACTTTTCTTTCTACCATACTATCTGATCTTATAGAATACTGCTGATTCTAGGCCGCTCATTTCATCTAAAACGGCGAAATTTGAATCCTTTTCATTTTCTAATCGCCGATATTAATAAGAACTAAGAAGTCAAGTTTCATTCAAATTAATCACTTTGACTGACAGTTTTTACGTATATTATAAGTAAAAAGGCAGTAGGAACAAGAATGAACAGCGCAGTAGCAATAAATGCGAGAATATTTACTTCCATAGTCTCACTCTTTCGTTTTTCTTTACTTTGCAATAACTCGGGATTTAATCCCATAGAGATGATAAATCTTTCGCCTCTAAATTCAATGATATGAATTCCATCTCGATGATATCGAATCGAATCAATATCATGAATAACAATATCGGAGCTATCAAATCGATTTATCGTTGAGAATTGAATAGTATAACATAGAAAGATCGTTTATCCATACCGAATCCAAAAATGGATTCCTGGTATAATCGAGAATTTTTTTTTTTTACTTTATTTTTCATTCTTTTCCATTCTTTTTTTTCTATAAAATTCTCGCCTTCCTTAGTACAATCCATTTGTCGAAGTCTCATCTAACCGTGTTTTTTTATTTTGAGACTTAGACTCGTTATAAACAAACCCAAACAAAGAAACAATAGAAACAAAATGGAGAAAGGGGAATTAAGTTCTAAACTATTTGTTAATGATCTAATCTTATTGTAATAATCTTATTGTAAGTAAAACAAAAAAAAAGTGTGATAAAGACAAGGGCAAGTACAGTATAAAAAAGATCGAATATTCTACCAAATTCAATTTTATTTGTATCGTATAAATACAAATTCGATTTGTGTATGGACTGCCACGAAAGATATGGTACTCGATTCGATTTCATTACACGAATTGGTAGAAATCAAAAAAGTCAAACTCAGTATGGTATCTCTTGGAATCCTGAATATAATGTTATCTATGATTGCACTAATCCATATATGTCTTTATCAATCGGTACTAGTTGAAGAACTGAAAATTCCCATATTTCTATTTGCTTTGATGAGAACTGAAAAACGAAAATAAATATGAAAATAAATAGAAAAAAAGAAATAGAAATAAGAATAGAAATAATAAAAAATAAGAAAAAAGAAAAAGAAAGAAATGGAAATAAGGTTCCCTTTTGAAATGAAATTATACTATTTGTCCTCGTTTGACAGAAAATGGAGAGAGAATTTGATATATATATATTTTAGTAAATTATTGAATTTTGATCTGTCGGGACTGACGGGGCTCGAACCCGCAGCTTCCGCCTTGACAGGGCGGTGCTCTGACCAATTGAACTACAATCCCAGAGAAATGAAATAAAGTATAGAGCATACATATTCTTATGATTTCATTCAAACCCTTTCTAGTTAGATTTTAGACTTTCTAGTTAGATTTTAGATTGGAATTGCCACGTTGTAACAGAGACGTGAGTTTTCTATTGCTAAACACATGGATATAAACTTTAGCGATAACGACACGGATTACTACTCATTTTTTCATTATGTCAAATCCAAATCGATTGATAATCAATCTTTCAATGAAAAAAGAGTCTTTTTTTCTTTACATTTCTCTTTTTCTTAGACTTTATACTTACAAATCCTGATATGAATCTGGATCAAGAGCAAGATCCGAATTTGTGGAAAAAAAAAATAGAGCAAATCAAATAAATAATAAATAACAGGTAAAAATATATCAGAAATTTTGACTTTTGTCCGCTTTTGTACGTATCAAGCATTTCAAGAGAACAAAGGGGTTATACCATTTCGTGGTGGATCAGTGAATTATTGGGCCGAGCTGGATTTGAACCAGCGTAGACATATTGCCAACGAATTTACAGTCCGTCCCCATTAACCGCTCGGGCATCGACCCAGGAAGAATCAACTCCAGACTTATTATATTAACTTAATATATTTTAATATATTTTATTTATATTAACTTAATATATTTTATATTAAAAATCCATGATCAACTTCCTTTCGTAATACCCTACCCCCAGGGGAAGTCGAATCCCCGCTGCCTCCTTGAAAGAGAGATGTCCTGAACCACTAGACGATGGGGGCACAGTTGCCCGACCGTCAGCATATTATGCTCATAGTATGAACAGTTTTTTGAAATTGTCAATATAACGAAATAGTCTAATTAGATTTGAAAGATCTTTCCGTCTTTCATGATTATTTTTGATTCGTCATTTATATCCATGAATTATTCATTCTAATATCAATTGGAATTTTTATTATTTTTTTTTTTTTTATTAATTATTTTTTTTTACTAATTATTTTGTTTTTATTTTAATTTAAAAAATATTTTTAAATATTTAAAATAATATATAAATATAATAAAATATAATAAAAAAAAAATAATAAAATAGATAAAATAATAGAAATCGAAGAAATAGAATAGAAGAATAGAAATAATACGAAAGATTCTTTCCTTTCAAGGAATGGAATGATTGATTTCCCAGCAAGCCGTAAAGGAGGGTTAAACTCCACTTCTTCCGCTTTCATTCATTGATTACCTCATTGGTAAGTAAGGGGGATGGGTATATCTCTATCGCCGACTATATTAATAATATATATATACTTATTAATTTGAATTTAATTAATAATAAATATATTTACTTTACATAGATTTGATTTATAATCTAGTTCCCTAGATATATGTTGTCCGCATAGTGGCTCATTCCTGAATTGGATCAAATGGGCCCTTTTAACTCAGTGGTAGAGTAACGCCATGGTAAGGCGTAAGTCATCGGTTCAAATCCGATAAAGGGCTTTGGCCTTTTTTTTTCAAAAAAACTCCAGCGGTAGTATTTTTATTTGATTTGAAAAGACAATAGAGATGTTGTTGATATTTGTAATAAAAAGAAAAATAAACAAAAAACTCTAATAATTCATTCTAAAATTTCTATATTATTATATAATTTTAGAATGAATTTTAGTATAAGAATTATAGTTATAAAGTTGAAGATTTGTTTATTATATTATACTGAGATTATATTCTACTGAGATAAGCTGGTTCTTAAATTGCGAAAATGAAATTAACCGTAAAGTTTAGATTAGAAATCAACAAAAGAAAAAGTAAGTGGACCTAACCCATTGAATCATAACTCTATTTACTATTATGAATATTAAATTACTATTATGAATATTAAAATTCGATATAATGAAATTGGAACAGTAGATCCGCTATCCGCTTTTTCTTTAATTTTCATATTTTTTTTATTAGACTCTGAAAAAATTTGTCGATATTTCTGATTCAATTTTCTTGTTTTTGTCCCTAGTTATTCTATAGGAATAAATAGGAATAAATCACTATTCCCTTCTTCCGCGGAAAAGTTTTTTTGAAGTGACAACATAAGACATATAAGAAAGATTTAAAATATCTTTCTTTAATTCCAGACCAAAAGATCCATTTTATATTGATAGTTTTATACGTATATAAGATTTCTCTTTTATGTATAAATAGATAATCAAATTTATATATCTATCAGATAATGGTTTCATGGACCAAGTCTTTCCATATCGATGCATACACAATATTTTTATTACACCAAGACAATATAATGCAGAATAACTAAAAAAAAATTTCATGGAAAGTTTCCTATTATTATTTAATATTGCATTGCATTAAATAAGAGGAAATCCCCTTTTTCTTTTCTGACAGATAAAAAGTAAATAGAATAAAATATTTGAAGTGTCTTTCTTGCTTTGACCTGTGAAAAGACATATTCTGGGGTTTTAGTTCATATTCTATTCATCTGAAGGCAAAAGAAATAGAATAGAAATAGAATAATAATAATAAAGGAAAATCGAATAAAGAAAAAAATAAATAAAATGAAAGAATAAAGATAAAAAATAAGAAATAAAATTAATTAAAATGAATATTGTAGTCGTTTACTGCATATGCATATAGAAATTCGAAAAGTACAAAATATTGATTTTTTCATTTTAAAAATCAATCTGACTAACAAGATAAGATCCACGAATAAGATTCGTTTTATAGAATGAGAGGATTCAGTCTGAGGAGCAACTGGTAAGGAGGGGGAATCACTTGTTCCTTGAATCGCTCTTTTAAAAAATTCATCTATCCAATTCTAATTGGAATTGATGACTCACAAAAAAATTCATGTTGATATGGTTATTAAGGCTAAGAATAAGTTAAAATAACCGAATTTGGTTCATGATTTTATCTAAATCGAATTATTAACGGATAAAGAATTTTTTTTTTAATCTTCGAAACCCATTCTAAATTAGAAGGGACAATGTACGAG